TCGCTGTTCAATAATTCTTGTTTAGGGAGTTCATACCATCCAGACATAGTGTTTTGATCCACGATTTCAATTCTTCCGTGTTTCAGCAGTAACATATTGTTCCATGGAGCTAAGGTCAAAAATATGGAAGAAGCGGGCGTTTCCACGACTCTACCACCCATCCACTTAATCCTTCTTTCATGGCCACATATCTTTCCGGCTAAGGAATGGGAAATCCTTCTCCCGTTACATGAATCCAATTTTCATTTCATCCGGAAAAAGCCATCTTTTTCTCAACAATGTCTTTGTCATTTGATCCAATAGCGTTCCGTTAGATAGGAACAAATTGGATAAATACCGATAACTCTCGGATAGAGTATTCGAACGGAAAGATCGATTAGATGATGAACTTTTGGTTCTAAGCCATCTCTGACGATTAATCAACAATTCGAAGTGCTTTTCTTGCGTATTCTTGATAAACCAGCCTTTATATATAGATGTAGGAGGATCTGTTTGGGAAGTAAGAAGCCCCTTTGACATCTCTCCATCTGCAAATAATTCTCGATGTGAAAACACAGAACCGGGGGGCGGATCCTTGAATAGTAAAAAGAGTGGATCTGCAGGGTCCCAAATGAATTGGCTTATTCGAAAAAGGCCTTGTTCTTTGGAAGATCTAGCTCTTGTCTGGTACTGCACGGTTCCATTCTGTAAGAACCCCGAATCATTCTCTTGAAGCTCATCCTCTTCATCATAAATGATCCGCTTGACCCGAAATGACCTGGCCCAATAGGGAAATCCCAATTCATTGGGCCTTTCGATACAATCAAATAGAAAGGCCCAAGGGCGCCATATTCTAGGAGCCCAAACTATGTGATTGAATAAACCCTCCTCTATCTGTTGCGGGTCAAGGGGTCCTTCTCCCTCCCCCTCTTCAAACTCCGATTCGTAGTTTTCATAGAGAAATCTCTGATCAAGGATAGAACAAGATCCGTTTTGCATCATATCTAAGAGATTCCTTGGTTCGGGCCGAAGAAGCAATGTCACTCGATCATTATCAAACTGGCTGCAATCTTTTTCTGTCCGTGAAGATCCCACCAGAGCGCCTTCTACTTCTAATAGGCCATGAACTAGATCCGAATCATTCTCAACGAGTCCATAAGAAGTGATCCCATTTTTTTCATCGGATCCGGGTAGAGACCAAAGGTCTTGAGCGACCGATCCGGCAGAACAACTCAAAAGATAAAGAAGCATCGTTAATTTCTTCATGGTCGTTCCAAGTTCGAAGTACCATTTGTACAAATAAGAATCCCCTTCGTTACATGATTTCTTCTTCATATAGATAGATATAGGATCTATGGTAGGATCTATGGGGCAATTACTTAGAAGTACATTTTGTGCTACAGCCCTTCCTATCTGATAGAAAAGGATCCCATGATCCTGAACCGATCTTACCTGGGATCGCAAATCCCAAGTTTGTCTATGAAGAGCGGATCTAATTGTATTCGTGTCTATAATTGATTTCTTCTGTGTAATACTAATCGATAGGGCCTCGTTGGTAAGTGCTACAAGAGCTCGTGCATTGGAACCCATGGTTATGGACCCGAATCCGTTATTATGGAACATTTTCTTTTCCAAGTGAAATCCCCTAGTATATGAAAGGGTGAAAAAGTGCTTTCGTTGTTGTGGAATAAGAAGCCTTCGTATCTTAATGCACGTATTTAATCTATTCGGAGCTATTAGAGCGGGATCCACTTTTTGGGGAATATGAGTCGAAGCAAAAACAAGAATATTTCTAGCGGAACATCTTTCACAATCCCTGGAGAGATGGTTCACTAATAGACCGAGGGATAAGTAATTCGACTCATTCACATCTAGATCATGAATGTTTGGAATCCATATTATGCAAGGAGAAATTGCTTTTGCTAATTCGAATTGAAGGGTGATATAAAATCGGTCTATTTCCAGCATCATATCCATAGTTAGCGCATTCATCGTAGTTAGCAGCTCCAGCTCCGTATCAAGGTCACGATCGATATCGTCACTAGCATCAATATCGTCACTATCATCAATATTGATATCATCAATATTGATATCATCAATAAGAAAACCTTTAGGCTTGTTATCCAGGAACTTGTTCAGAAATACCGTAATGAAAGGAACATAGGAGTTTGCCGCTAGGTATTTGACCAAATAGGATCGTCCACTTCCTATAGAACCTATCACTAAAATACCCCTAGAGGGGGATAAGGCTAAGCGGAGCGAAAAGGGTTTTCCATGAGATGGGAAATGAAAACTATTAGCCACACACGAAGTTTGTGAATAAGTGAGTGTCTGATAATGAGCAAGGAATATCCGCCTTTCTGCTAAACAGGATGTATTGAACTCATAATTCATTAGATACCTTTTATGAATGTCAACTAAGTATCGTAAGTAAATTGCTCCCGGTTGTTCAATCATTTGATAACCAGAGTCATTCTTTGATAAATGATCACTATGAGTCAGACTCCATAGAATTGGATCA